CAAATTATTTATGATTTTTTACAGCTGTTTTTACAAAAAAGGACTCAGTGAGGGGATATTTCTTCTTTTTATCAAACTGAGTTAAATTAACTTGTAAATTAAAAATAGTAGTTTGGAAAAATTAACATTCAAAAATTAATTAAATCATAGAAATTAATTAGTTAAATAAAACTTTTTAGATAAATAATAATAATAAAAAATTTAAAAAGATGCCTGAAAAAGGATTATTTTGATGTAATAAATTATGTTTTACAAACTCTTTTTAACCTATATTTCATAATTAAAATTAAATTCACAAATTTCAAAAATTTGTATGGTTCCACTTAAATATAGAAAAATAAGCTAAATTAAGCTATTGGATTCATAATTCAACTATAGAAACAATTCTTTTTTCTAATAACAAAATTAATTACTTTACTATTTTTTATTTCATTAATTTTAGGATTATCCTCCAACTCATGAATAATAATATGAATGAGAATAGAAATAAATTTAATAACTTTCCTATTCTTTATTATAAAAAAAAAATACAATTTAAACGAAAGTACAATAAAATATTTCATTATCCAATCATGTGGTTCACTAATTTTCCTATTTTCCATTAGAATAAACATTAAATTTTTTACACAAGAATTTTTAAGTTCAGCAATAATTCCCCCTATTGCTCTGGCATTAAAAAGAGGAATAGCCCCCCTTCACTCTTGAATGCCTGGAATCGTTAAAAACTTTAATTTTAATAGTTTAATTTTATTTCTTACTTTTCAAAAAATTATTCCTCTTTTTATTATATTTTCCTCATGATACATAACTTCTTTATGATTTGCTATTTTAAGAGTAATAGTAGGAAGATTAAGAGGATTAAACCAAAGTTCACTAATCAAAATATTATTATTTTCATCAGTAAACAATACAGGTTGAATAATTATTTCTTTATCTCTAAGAATAAACAGATTTTGTGTATTTTTTTTAATCTATTTAATCACTAACTGAACTTTAATTAAATTTCTAGAAATTATAAAAATCAAATGAATAATTCAAATTAAAAAAAGAAATTTTATAGTCAAAACTAATTTAATAATTTTATTCTTATCCTTAAGAGGGCTCCCCCCCTTCATAGGATTTGTCCCCAAATGAATTATTATTTATGATTTATCTATAAACAATTCTCTTTTAAGATTTTACATAATTTTTTGATCCCTTTTAACACTGTACTTTTATATTAAAATAACTTCTACAACTCTCATAAATGCGACTTGTTACCCAAAAATTACTTTATTAAATCCTTTATTTTCAAATTATTTACTATTAACTATTAACATTTTAGGAATACTTTTATGAATCACCTTAACTTAAAAGTTTTAAGTTAATTATTAAACTATTAGCCTTCAAAGTTAAAATTACCATCCAAGTAAGCTTTGAAATTTCTACAAAAAATAACTTTAAATTTGCATTTTAATATCTTAAATAGACTAAGAAATTTTGATAAAAGATACACATCATAAAAGAATTTACAATTCCATGCTTAAACTTCAGCCATTTTATCCATGGAATGATTTTTAAGTACAAATCACAAAACAATTGGAATTCTTTATTTTATTTTTGGAATTTGATCTGGACTAGTCGGACTATCTTTGAGTATTTTAATCCGTTTAGAACTAAGTCAGTCTTCATCATTTATTATAAACGACCAAATTTATAATACAATTGTTACAGCTCATGCATTTATTATAATTTTTTTTATAACAATACCAATTATTATTGGAGGATTCGGAAATTGACTAGTACCTTTAATAATTGGAGCTCCAGATATAGCATTCCCACGACTTAATAACTTAAGATTCTGAATATTAATTCCATCATTATACCTTTTAATTACAAGTAGCCTTATCGACCAAGGAGTAGGAACCGGATGAACCGTTTACCCCCCACTTTCTAGCAACATTTATCATAGAGGATATTCTGTCGATATAGCAATTTTTTCTTTACACCTAGCAGGTATTTCTTCTATTTTAGGAGCAATTAATTTTATTACAACAATTTTAAATATACGAACTTCTTTGTATAAACTTGAAATGCTTCCATTATTTGTGTGATCAGTATTAATTACAGCATTTCTACTCTTATTTGCCCTTCCAGTATTAGCAGGAGCTATTACTATATTACTAACTGACCGTAATATAAATACATCTTTTTTTGATCCTGCAGGAGGAGGAGATCCAATTTTATACCAACACTTGTTTTGATTTTTTGGACATCCTGAAGTTTACATCTTAATTTTACCAGGATTTGGATTAATCTCACATATTACAACCCAAGAAAGTGGAAAAGCCTCTTCTTTTGGAACTTTAGGCATAATTTATGCTATAATATCAATTGGAATTTTAGGATTTATTGTATGAGCACATCACATATTTACAGTGGGTATAGATATTGATTCGCGAGCTTACTTTACCTCTGCTACAATAATTATTGCTGTGCCTACAGGTATTAAAATTTTTAGTTGATTAGCAACAATTTACGGAATAAAAATAAAATACACTCCAAGAATAATTTGATCCTTAGGATTTATTTTCTTATTTACAATAGGAGGACTAACAGGAGTTATTTTAGCTAATTCATCTATTGATATTATTCTTCATGATACATATTATGTAGTAGCTCATTTTCATTATGTTTTATCAATAGGTGCAGTATTTGCTATTTTAGCAAGATTTATTAATTGATTCCCATTAATAATGGGAATCTCTATAAATAAGTTTTTATTGAAAACTCATTTCATTTCAACTTTTATTGGAGTAAATATAACATTTTTTCCCCAACATTTTCTAGGATTAATGGGCATGCCTCGACGTTATTCTTCTTACCCAGATTTATTAATTTTTTGAAATTTAATTTCATCCCTAGGATCAATAGTTTCCTTATTTGCAACAATTTTATTAATATTTATTACATGAGAAGCAATAATCATACCACGAAAAGTAATTTACAACTCTACTATATCTATAATAGAATGATTGCAAAATACTCCTCCTGCACAACATAGATTTTCTGAAATACCCATAATTTTAAAATAATCTACTCTAACGTGACAGATTTAATGTGTTAAATTTAAGATTTAAATATGAAATTAATTTTCCTTTAGAAATAGATTGAATTAAAATTTCATTATACGACACAAGTTCTCCAACAATAGAACAATTAATTTTATTCCATGACTATAGCATATTAATCATTATAACAATCTTGTCAATAGTATTCTTTATTATAACAAAAATAATTACAAATAAATTTTTTAGCAACAGAATTTTAGAAAATCAAATAATCGAATTAATTTGAACTCTTATTCCTACTTTAGTATTAAGATTTATTGCTTTACCTTCTCTTCATTTGCTTTATTTAATAGAAGAATTAAACAATCCCGCATTAACAATTAAAATTATAGGCCATCAATGATATTGAAGATACGAATACAACGACTTTAAAAATATTGAATTTGATTCTTATATAAAACCTGAATCAACATTTCGATTACTCGAAGTAGATAATAAAACCCCACTTCCTCTGAATTGTCAAATTCGAATTATCTTATCTTCATTTGACGTTTTACATTCTTGAACCATTCCTTCAATAGGAATAAAAATAGATGCTACTCCTGGACGACTAAATCAAACATCATTTCTGCCAACACGTACAGGTAAATTTTTTGGTCAATGCTCAGAAATCTGTGGAACTAACCACTCATTTATACCCATTGTAATAGAAATTTTACCTTTAAATTTTTTTATTTCATGAATTAAATCTTTTAACTTATTTAGTGGCTGAAATAAAAGCAATGGTCTCTTAAACCAACACATGGTACCAACTACCCTAAGTAGCCAAAGAATTAGTTAACTGTTTATAACATTGGGCTGTCACACCAAAATAATTTGAATATTCTTTTATTCCTCAAATAGCACCAATATTATGGCCTTTAATTAGTTTAATTACATTTATTAGCTTAATAATTATTACAAGACACATTTACTTTATAAACAATGTTAAAATAGCTTTAAATCAACCTATTAAACCTAAATTTAAAATACTTAAATGATAACTAGACTTTTCTCAATATTTGATCCAACTAGCTCATTTAACACACAAATTAACTGAATTTTATCATTTCTAACAACAATATTTATTCCTTCCGTATACTGAGAGCTAAATAGACGAACAAATTTAATTAATAAATTAATTTTATTAAATTTAAATAAAGAATTCTATAACTTATATAGAAAATCAATTTTAAGTAAAGGCTCTACCCTAATCTGTATTTCTTTATTCATACTAATTTTATTAAATAATATTTCAAGAAATTTCCCCTATACTTTTTGTTGTTCAGCACATTTGGCTTTCTCTATTTCTCTGTCTGTACCAATTTGATTAAGATTAGTGATTTTTTATTGAATCAATTTAACAAAAACAATATTAAGACACTTAGTGCCTAGAGGAACACCTAGAATTCTTATACCTCTAATAGTAATAATTGAAATAACAAGAAATATTATTCGACCAACTGCACTAGCAGTGCGGCTCACTGCTAACTTAATTGCAGGACACCTACTTATAGCTTTACTAGGAAATACTTTAAATATTAATTCAATTTATTGACCAGTAATTTCTACCATTCAAATTATATTTATATTATTTGAAATTATGGTAGCAATTATTCAATCTTATGTGTTTTCAATTTTAATAACTCTATACTCAAGAGAAATTTCTTAATGAATAAAAACCACCAATTTCATTTAGTTGATCCTTCCCCCTGACCTCTAATTATTTCCCTGAGTACTTTAAATTTTATTTATTTTATTGTTCCATTTTTTAAAACTAAAAAAATTATTTTACTATACTTATTTTTACTTATTGTTTTATGAATTATAATTTTATGGTGACGTGACATTCAACGAGAAAGAACATTCCAAGGCTGACATACTCACTCAGTTGCTAAATCTATTAAATATGGAATATTACTTTTTATTTGCTCAGAAATTTTGTTCTTCATAAGATTTTTTTGAAGATTTTTTCATCATAGTCTAAGACCAGCAGTGGAAATTGGTATACATTGACCACCTAATGGAATTAGCAGATTTAACCCAATACACATTCCTCTAATTAATACAATTATTTTATTAAGATCAGGAGTCTCAATCACGTGAAGACACGCAGCAATATTAAAAAATAACATATTCGACACAAAAAAAAGATTAATACTTACAATTATATTAGCTTTATTATTTTCTATATTTCAATTTTATGAATATCTTCAAGCACCATTTTGCATAAGTGACTCTGTATATGGAAGTTGTTTTTTTTTAACAACAGGATTTCATGGAATTCATGTTGTCATTGGTACTCTATTTTTAATTCAAGCACTAACACGGCTGAATAATATCTATTTTAATTGTAGACATCATTTGGGCATAGAAATAGCAATTTGATACTGACACTTTGTGGACGTAGTATGATTATTTTTATATATTTCAATTTACTGATGAGGAAAATAAAATACTATCTTATTAGTATAAAAATTACAATTAGCTTCCAACTAAAAAATCTCTGGATAAGATAATTTACATCGTATTTATAATTTTAACTTTATTCTTATTATTATTAATTTTCATTATACATATTATTCCAATTATTAATATTCACAACATCAATGATCGTGAAAAAAATTCTCCATTTGAATGTGGATTTGATCCTCTATCAAAAAGACGAATTAGATTCTCAATTCATTTTTTCCTGATTACTCTTATATTTCTAATTTTTGATATTGAAATCACAATCATTTTACCTATACCAATAATATTTAATTTTATAACATTTAAATTATGAATATTAGTAATAATCATATTAATTATAATTTTAACATGAGGATTAATTATAGAATGAAAAAAAGGATCAATAGAATGAAAATAGGATTATAGTTTAAAAAAAACAATTTAATTGCACTAAATAAATGAAGAGCTCTAATCTGACGCATGAAGTATAAAATACATTTAATTTCGACCTAAAAAAAGAGGATTTCTCCATGCTTTGAATAAAAGTCAAACAGAGACAAATTATTGTTAATAATTTTAATAGATTAAAAATCTTTATTCAAGGAGTTTTAGAGAAAGCTGCTAACTATCTCGAAGCAAAAAAATTTGTTAAACTCCTTGTAAAACAAGTCTTTTGTAGTTTATAAAAAATACTAAATTTTCACTTTAGTGATGATATTCATCCAAAAGTTCTCACTACCTAAATCTCTTCAAAATTTTATTCTTTGCTTAAACTATTTGAAAATAAAATAATTAATAAACCTATAGCAACAATAATTAAAATTCCTAATATAGGAAAATTTATTTCAAAATACTTTTTAGTTCAACTACTTAATAAAATAATTAAATTTTTATTCATAAGCATAATTCTTTCTAATAATCCCTGATCTAATATTTTTATTATAAAAAATATATAAACAATTTTTATTCTTAATATTTTTGATAAACTTGAAATGAATATAAGAGAAGAAAATATAAAAATTAAACTTTTTTTATTAATCAAACTACCTTGAAAAATTAAACCTATAATAATTATAAACACAGGCCCAATTTTAAAAATTAATGGTAAATATGTTATTATAATATTTCCTATAACTGTCCAATTCAAAACTATTCTAATTAAAATATTACACAATCTTAAAATATAAACTGAATAACATATATTTCTAAAAGGCTCATTTCAAATTAATCAATAATTAGATTTAGTTAAATAAAATAATATTCGCATTCTATAAACAGAAGTTACAAAAATATTAAAAAGCATAAAAACACCTACTCCCATTCCTCTATTTCTACAATAGGCTAGTTCGAAAATTAAATCTTTAGAATAAAACCCGGAAGTAAAAGGAACTCCCAATAAATTAAAAGAAGAAATATTCAATGAAATTTTAATAATCAGACTGATATTTATAAAACCTATTTTACGCAAATCTTGAACGCCCCCCCCTGCATGAATGATTACTCCTGAACATATAAACAATAAAGCTTTAAATAAAGCATGAACTAAAAGATGAAAAAAGGATACTAAAACCTCTCCTAAAGATAAAATTACTATTATAAATCCTAGCTGTCCTAAAGTTGAAAGGGCAATAACTTTTTTTATATCTATTTCACAAACACAAGACATGCCAGCAATAAAAATTGTTACTATTGAACTTATTAACAACAATATATTTAATCCTGATATTTCAATCATAAAATAAAATCGAATAAGTATATACACACCAGCAGTCACCAAAGTTGAAGAATGCACTAATGAAGAAATGGGAGTAGGCGCCGCTATTGCCAATGGTAATCAAGCATTAAAAGGAAACTGAGCACTTTTAGTTAAACAAGCAGATATAAAAAAAAATAATCTGAATTTATCAATAAATTCTCATGTTAATCAATACCCCCCACTTAATAAACATCAAATAATCGAAATAATTAACATTGTATCTCCTAACCGATTACTAGCAGCAGTAATAAACCCAGAATTAAAAGAATATTTACTTTGATAATAAATTACTAAACTATAAGATACAATTCCAAGACCATCCCATCCTAAGATTACACCCAAAATTCTAGGACTATAAATTATAATAATTATAAACATAATGAAAAATACAGTCATTCATATAAATTTTATACACTCAATACCTAAATACTCTTTCGAATAAATTAAAACTAATGAAGAAATTAATAAAACAACTAAAGAAAATAAAATAGAAAAAAAATCTACATAAATAATATAAAAAATATGTAAAGAATTTAATCTTAAAATTTCAATTTCTATTATAATATCAGAACTTACCCCTATAAAAAAAACTAAAACACATAATAAAATAAAACACATTAATCTTATTATAAATGATACAAAATAAAACTTGCTATAATGTTTCAATGTTAGAAGAATAAACCATCATTAAAACCACAAATTAATATTTTCCTTAAACTATTCTAACATCAAAATAAACTTAAATCAAAAATAATTAAATTTAAAGGAATCCAATGAAGAAAACAAATTAATCTTTCTTTAATATTAAATCTTGAAAAAGAATAATAATTAATTATACTTCCATGTAAAGAAAAAGAAAATAAATAAATTCTATATAAAGAACTAAAAAAACTTAAAATACAAATTAAAACAATCAATGAAAATTCTCAACTTAGTAATGATCTAAATAAAAGAATTTCACCAGGTAAATTTAAACTTGGTGGAAATGATAAATTACAACAACAAAATAAAAATCATCAAAAAGATCTTACAGGTACTAAAGTTAAAAATCCTTTATTAATAAAAAAACTTCGGCTTATAGTACGACTATAAGACACCCCTATAATATAAAAAAGCCCAGATGAACAAAATCCATGACCAACTATTATATAAATAGAACCTATTAAACCTCTTTCTTTTAAAATTAAAATATTTCTTAATACAGCTCTTATATGCACAATAGAAGAATAAGCAATTAATAGTTTTATATCTACTTGAACAAAACACAATAATCTTAAAATAACTCCTCCTATAACACTAAACACAACAATAAATCAATTATAAACTAAAAAAATATCAGTTAACAAACTAGAAATTTTGACTAACCCATATCCTCCTAATTTAAGTATAATTCCAGCTAAAATTATAGATCCAAAAACGGGAGCCTCCACGTGAGCTCGAGGAAGTCATAAATGGAATCCCACCATTGGAAATTTAACTAAAAAAGCTATACTAAATAATAAAAAAATAAGAAACTTATTTTTCATATTAATATAATCAAAATAGAAAATACCAACAAGTAGAGGTAAAGAAAAAATAACTGTATAACAAAGTATGTACACACCAGCTTCTATACGATCAGGCTGATACCCCCACCCAAAAACAATTAAAAACATGGGAATAACTCTTATTTCAAAACACATATAAAATAAAATTATTCTATTAAAATAAAATACTATTTCAAGAATTATAAGCAAAATTAAAATTAATAACTTTAGTTCTAAACTTTGATCATTTTTAGTTACCGACAACAATATTAATATAATAAGTCAAAAAGATAAAATAATTATAATTAACTTAATAATATAATTTGTAGAATCATATATAAATAAAATTAAAACAATTCTATAACATATTAAAAAATTACTCAACAACGACCAACTTCTACCTACAATAAAAAAAGAAGAAATAATTATTTCTAACATATAAACAATCTTAAAGATTTAATGTAATCTGACCCATGCGTTCGCACTAACAATGTAATTAAAACTAATCCCATAACAGCTTCACAAACTATAACAATAATAAAATAAATAATTAAACTAAAATCATAAACAAAAAAGTTTATGGCAAATACTAAACTTAATAAAACAATTAAAGAAATAAATTCTAGACTTAATAAAATCATTAATAAATGAGTTTTTATAGATAAAAAAATCCTAAAAGCTAAAGTTATCAATACTAATAAATATATTCTATTATTAATCAAAGTTTTAATAGTTTAAAAAAAACATTGATTTTGTAAATCAGAATTGAATTATCTTAAAACTCAGTAGAAAATCATTTTCTTTAGTTTCCAAAACTAAAATTTTACCATAAACTACCTACTGAATAATAAAAATTTCACTAATATTAATAATTTTATTCTCAACTTTAATACCTTATGTTTTTAACCCTTTAATATTAACCATATTTATTTTAATACAAACAATTTTACTAACTATTTTGACACGATTGTTAAGAAAGTCTTCATGACTTCCATTAACAATTTTTATAGTAATTATTGGAGGATTAATAGTATTATTCATTTACATAACAAGCATTTGTTCTAACGTAAAATACAACTATGTTAATATTAAAAAAGCTTTAATCTACTCGACATTAATTTGAAATTTAATCAATCCTGTTAAACAATTATTTAATTTAAATGATAGACTCCAAATAATAGACACTTTCAATAAAGAAATATTTAAAATTTTCTTACCATCTAATATTCCATGTTCTATTAGAATTTTTTTATACCTATTTTTAATATTAATTATTATGATTAATATTATAAAATATGAAAAAGGCCCTATACGTAAAAAATACTAATGAATAAATCAAAACTAAAAACTTCCCTTAGATTCATTTATTATACACTTATTAACCTGCCTACCCCATCAAATATTAATATTTTATGAAATTTTGGATCTCTATTGGGCCTAATATTAATAATTCAAATTATTTCAGGGCTATTTTTAGCAATACATTTTTCAGCTAATATTTATGTAGCTTTCGATAGAATAATTCATATTTGCCGAGATGTTAATAACGGATGAATACTACGAACAATTCACTCCAATGGAGCATCCTTTTTTTTTATTTTTATTTACCTTCACATTGGACGAGGAATTTACTTTAACTCTAATCAATTAAACTTCACTTGAATAACAGGAGTGTTAATTTTATTTATCCTGATAGGAACAGCTTTCATAGGATACGTACTACCATGAGGTCAAATATCTTTTTGAGGAGCTACTGTCATTACAAACTTATTATCAGCAATCCCTTATTTAGGAGAAACATTAGTTTCATGACTATGAGGAGGGTTTGCTGTAGATAACCCAACACTAACTCGATTTTTCACAATTCATTTTCTTTTACCATTCATTCTTACAGGAATAATTTTAATACACTTAATTTTACTCCATGAAACAGGATCCTCAAACCCTATAGGCACACCTTTAAATCTAGATAAAGTACCCTTTTATCCTTACTTTGTAATTAAAGATATTTTAGGATACTCTATTTTCTTAATTATATTTTCTGCTTTAATTTACTACTTCCCTTATTTTTTAAATGATCCTGATAATTTCATTCCAGCTAATCCTATAAGCACTCCCTTACATATTCAACCAGAGTGATATTTTTTATTTGCCTATTCTATTTTACGAGCAATCCCCAACAAACTGGGAGGAGTTCTAGCTCTTATTTGTTCGATCTTAATTTTATTTACCCTAAGTCTATTTCCCTGATCTTACATAAAATCCATTCAATTTTATCCAATTACCCAACACATTTTCTGAATATGAATTAACTTATTTATTTTATTAACTTGAATTGGAATAAAACCTGTTGAAAATCCGTTCACTACGTTAAGACAAGTAATAACTTTTATATACTTTTTTATATTTTGTCTTATTCCTATTTCACAACAAACATGAGATTTATTAATTAAATAGTTAAATAATTTATAATAAAATATTTACCTTGAAAGTAAAAAATAGATCTAACCTTTTAACTTGACTTAAATCTACCGAACAGGTAGGAGCAGCACGAAAGTCCCAACTTGACTTAAATCTACCGAACAGGTAGGAGCAGCACGAAAGTCCCAACTTGACTTAAATCTACCGAACAGGTAGGAGCAGCACGAAAGTCCCAACTTGACTTAAATCTACCGAACAGGTAGGAGCAGCACGAAAGTATAAAATAAAACTATATTAAGACAAACTATCAAAAATCTTTTTCAACACAAATTTATTAATTTATCATAACGATACCGAGGAAGAACTCCACGAATTAAAATAATTAAAAAAGAAACTAATATAAGCTTAAACCAAATAACAACTACAGACCCTAAAAATACTATACTTAAAAGCAATCTAGCAAATAAAATATTTAAATATTCAGCTAAAAAAATAAAAGCAAATCCTGAACCTCCATATTCAATATTAAACCCAGAAACTAATTCTGATTCTCCTTCGGAAAAATCAAAAGGAGTTCGATTCAACTCTGCTAAAAAAGAAATAAAAGCTATGAAAAAAATAGGAAATGTTATTAAAACAAGCCAAATTTTTGACTGTATAAAATTAAATATAAAAAAGTTAAAACTAGAAATAAACATAATCAAACAAATAAAAATTATAAAAAAACTAACTTCATACGAAATAGATTGAGCAATAGACCGAATAGCTCCCAAAATAGAATAAGATGAATTCGAAACTCACCCAGAAACTATAATTCTATAAACTCCTATACTTAAAATAGTAAATATAAATAAAATTCTATATTTTCATCTAATTAACAAATGAATTCAAGGATAAATTAATCATAATCTTAAACTAATAAATAACCCAAGTGTTGGTCTTATTCAATAAGGATAAAAATTAATCTTTAATAATACAATATATTCTTTAGTGAAAAGTTTAACAGCATCGCTAAAAGGTTGAAAAACTCCCAATACCCCTACTTTATTGGGACCTTTACGCAACTGAATATAACTTAAAACCTTACGTTCCATTAAAGTTAAAAAAGCAACACTTAATAAAGAAAAAACTATTATAAAAATTAAACAAATAAAATTAATTAGAATTACTATTTGTAGTAAGTCTACATTAATAAATTCTAAATTTAACACAATTAATCTGCCAAAATAGATTAATTACATTCAACTTAAAAATTAATAACTTAACTGTTTAATCCTTTCGTACTAAAACAATTTTAATAAAAAAAGATAGAAACCAACCTGGCTCACGCCGGTCTGAACTCAAATCATGTAAAATTCAAAGTCGAACAGACTAAATATTTTAAAATCTACACCAAAATATTATCTTAATTCAACATCGAGGTCATAATCTTTTTTATTAATAAGATCTTTTAAAAAAAATTATGCTGTTATCCCTAAGGTAATTTAAACTAATTATCTAAACTTTAGGATCTTAAACACCATTTAAAATGAATTTATAATTAAAAAGTCAATTTTATGTCACCCCAACTAAAAAATAATTTTATCACTATTATTCTTAAATTCTCTAGGGTCTTCTCGTCCCTTTTTAAAATTTAAGTTTTTTAACTTAAAACCTAAATTCAACTTTTAGTTAAAAAAAAGTCAAACTTTCGTTAAACCATTCATTCAAGCTTTCAATTAAAAAACTAATGATTATGCTACCTTTGTACAGTTAATATACTGCAGCTATTTACTTATTAAGCATTGAGCAGGTATTACCACAAATATTTTTCTTGTAAAAATGTTTTTGATAAACAGTCGAAATTTTAAATTGCCGAATTCTTATCAACTAATATAATAAATTCTACTAATACAATCATAATTATAATAATTAATTAAATTAATTATTAATCTTTAGCTTCCCCCAAAGCTAAATAATAAAAAATTAATTAAATTTTGATTTATTACAACATAACAAACAATTACAATATTAATACTAAATTTCAAAACATATTAAACATAACTATTTATAAAAATTCAAGATTATCCTTAAAACGATTTTTAAACTTTAACAACCAAAAATTTAAATTAATTAAATTAAATTAAAAGAAACTAGATAAAAAAAATTGAATACTATCTCAGCACCAAAATAAAGTATAATAATAATAATTAAAAAGTATGTATAACTTACATTTTAAATCTTTTTTTTTCGAGAAAATTAACTACTTAACATAATTTAAACATCCCTGATACAAAAGGTATAAAATTAATTTCTCTTTTATAATTAAATGAAAGCCCCCTTTCACAATTAATTATAATAAATTCATTACTAATTTTATTAACCAAGTAAAATCTATTAGATATCCTATTAGTGTAAATAATTAACTTTTTATTTAAGCTATTTACTATAATCCCAGGAACACCTTCCGGTACCCCTACTATGTTACGACTTATCTTATATTAACTCACAAGAGCGACGGGCAATGTGTACATATTTTAGAATCTTTATTCATTATAATTCTTAAATTAACTTTACTTTTAAATCCTATTTCATTAATTTTATTTAAATTAAATTCATTCATAATATATAATGTAACCCATATATTTCTTTTATATACTGCACCTTGACCTAACATAAATTTAATAAAAAGTAAAGAAATTTTTATATTCTTATATATTCATGACGGCGGTATACAAATAAATTTAATAAAAGTAAATAAAGTTGTGGAATATCAATTACATTACAGGTTCCTCTAATAAGATAAAATACCGCCAAATTCTTTGAGTTTTATATTCTTACTAATTACTACTCAAGCAATTTTACATTCAAAATAACAGGGTATCTAATCCTGGTCTTATAATTAAATTTCATAAACCTATATTAATAAATATTAATTTTAAAATTTAAATTTTACTTACAAATAACAATTAACAATTTAAATTAAATAAACTATTTTGCTATTATATTTCTCATAAATTAATTGTATAACCGCAACTGCTGGCACAAAATTAGTTAATTTTATAATCAATTTCTAATTCTAAATATACTTAATAAACTAAATATAATTACTGCATTTATGCGTTTTTTAAACCAAATAAAATTTACATGTAAAAAAAGATTCAAAGAAATAAAAATACCAAAATAAAATATTATTATTTATCTAATTAATTTTAATTAACTTAATATTTTTAATACTTGTTATAAAAGTAATTTTTAATTGAATATAAAATAAATGAATCTTTTACCTTTACAGGTAAGTATGGCTGCTTCAGTTTTTTTTTTTTCTTCAAAAACTGAAGAGCCTAATTAGATAAATATTTAATCTATGATAATTGTTAATTATATAATACATTTATATAATGTATATGTATTATATATATGTATAATTATATATGTATATATATATATATATATATATGATAAATATATATACACACATATATATATATATACTATATATATATGTGTGTATAATTATATATATATATATAATATATATATATATAATACATGCATATATACACACATATATATATATAGTATATATATATGTGTGTATAATTATATATATATATATATATATAATATATATATATATATAATATATATATATATAACTCCTACTCTATTAAGATGAGTAGGAGTTATATATATATTATAAATAAATAATATAAATATTAAATATTTATTATAACTTGGCCAAATTTAGACAAAATTTCAAAAATATTTAATTTAATTTTTAAGCATTAATATTTAATAATGTAAATTTTCTTGTTATTAATTCGTTTTTACAAAAAAGGACTCAGTGAGGGGATATTTCTTCTTTTTCAAATTATTTATGATTTTTTACAGCTGTTTTTACAAAAAAGGACTCAGTGAGGGGATATTTCTTCTTTTTCAAATTATTTATGATTTTTTACAGCTGTTTTTACAAAAAAGGACTCAGTGAGGGGATATTTCTTCTTTTT